GGGTTTGGTTCATCCCACACGTACCCGTCATGGGCATCCTGCTTTTCTATGTTTTATAGACTTGTATGTAACTATTGAGAGTCAAAATATTAGACATAATGTAAATATTCCAACAAAAAGTTTGATTTTAGTTCAAAATGATCAATATGTAGAATCAGAACAAGTGATTGCCGAGATTCGTGCCGAAACGTCCACCTTTCATTTTAAGGAGAGGGTTCAAAAACATATTTATTCTGAGTCAGAAGGAGAAATGCACTGGAGTACTGATGGCTATCATACGCCCGAATATCCATATAGTAATGTTCATATATTACCAAAAACAAGTCATTTATGGATATTAGCAGGAGGTCTATGCAGATCCAATTCCAATATAGTGTCTTTTTCACTCCACAAGGATCAAGATCAAATGAATGCTAATTCTTTTTCTCTCAAAGATATCTTTGATCTCTCACTGACTAATGATCAAGTAAGACATAAATTGTTGGATACTTTTGGTAAAAAAGATAGGGAAAGTCTTGACTATTCAAAACCTTATCGAATCATATCTAAAGGTCATTGGAATCTTATAGAGCCTTCTACTTATATTCGTCAAGAGAATTCTTTGGCGAAAAAGCGAAGAAATAGATTTGTGATTCCCTTACAATATGATCAAGAACAAGAAAAGAAACTAATACCCTGTTTTGGTATTTCGATTAAAATACCTATAAATGGTATTTTACGTAGAAATAGTATTCTTGCTTATTTTGATGATCCGCGATACAGAAGAAGCAGTTCGGGAATTACTAAATATGGGATTGTCGAAATAGATTCAATCGTAAAAAAAGAAAATTTGATTGAGTATCGAGGAGCAAAAGATTTTAGTCCGAAATACCAAACGCAAATGAAAGTAGATCAATTTTTTTTCATTCCCGAAGAAATACATATCTTACCCGGATCTTCGCCCATAATGGTCCGGAACAATAGTATCATTGGAGTAGATACACGACTTGTTTTAAATCTAAATACAAGAAGTCGAGTAGGTGGATTAGTCCGAGTGGAGAGAAAAAAGAAAAGTATAGAACTGAAAATATTTTCTGGAGATATTCATTTTTCTGGAGAGGTGGATAAAATATCTAGGCACAGTGGCATTTTGATACCACCAGGAATCGGAAAAAAAGATTCTAAAGGATCAAAAAAATTTAAAAATTGGATCTATGTCCAACGCATTACATCTACCAAAAAAAAGTCTTTTGTTTTGGTTCGGCCCGTAGTCACATATGAAATAGCTGATGGGATAAATTTAGCAACACTTTTCTCTCAAGATCTCTTGCAGGAAAAGAATAATGTCCAACTTCGAATTGTCAATTATATACTTTATGAAAATGGCAAGTCAATTCGAGGAATTTCTCACACAAGTATTCAATTAGTTCGGGCTTGCTTAGTATTGACTTGGGACCAAGAAAAAAAGAGTTCTATAGAAGAAAAGGTTCATGCTTCTTTTGTTGAAATAAGGACAAATTATCTACTTTGTTATTTCATCCAAATTGAGTTAGTAAAGTCCACTCTTTCGTATACCGAAAAAAGGTATGATACGGCAGGTTCAGGATTTATTTCCAATAATGAATTAGATCGTATCCATAGAAAAAATCCTTTTGATTCCAAGGCGAAGATTCAATTATTTCCCCAACATCAGGGAACTCTTGGTACGTTGTTGAATCGAAATAAGGAATGCCAATCTTTCCTAATTTTGTCATCATCCAATTGTTCTCGAATTGGCCCCTTCAATACTTCAAGATATAATAAATATAATAATGCGACAAAAGAATTGGATTCCATGACTCCAATTAGGTATTTGTTGGGTCCTTTAGGTACTATTGTGCCTAGAATAGTAAATTCTCGTTCATCTTACTTTTTAAGAACTTATAATCAAGTCTTTTTAAAGAAATCTTTTTTGCTTGAAAATTTTCAACAGACTTTCCAAGTGCTTCAAGTACTTCCATTTCAATACTATTTTCTAGATGAAAATAGTAAAATTTATAATCCCGATCCTTGCAGTAACATCATTTGGAATTTATTCCATTTGAATTGGTGTTTTCTCCATCACGATTCTTGTGAAGAGGCATGGACAATAATTAGCCTTGGACAATTCCTTTGTGAAAATGTATATCTATTGAAATATGGATCACGCATAAAAAAATCTGGTCAAATTTTCATTGTTCATGTTGATTCTCTAGTTATAAGATCAGCTAAGCCCTATTTGGTCACTCCAGGAGCAACTGTCCATGGTCATTATGGGGAAACCTTTTATGAAGGAGATACATTAATTACATTTATATATGAAAAATCGAGATCTGGTGACATAACGCAAGGTCTTCCAAAAGTAGAACAAATCTTAGAAGTTCGTTCAATTGATTCAATATCGATGAACCTCGAAAGAAGAATTGAAGGTTGGGACGAACGTATCCGAAGGATTCTTGGGATCCCCTGGGGATTCTTGATTGGAGCTGAACTAACCATAGCCCAAAGTCGTATCTCTTTGGTTAATAAGATACAAAAGGTTTATCGATCCCAGGGGGTACAGATCCATAATAGACATCTAGAGATTATTGTACGTCAAGTAACATCAAGAGTTTTGGTTTCAGAAGATGGAATGTCTAATGTTTTTTTACCTGGGGAATTTATTGGATTGTTGCGAGCAGAACGAGCAGGGCGCGTTTTGGACGAATCAATCTATTATCGGGCAATCTTATTGGGAATAACGAAGTCATCTCTGAATACTCAAAGTTTCATATCCGAAGCAAGTTTTCAAGAAACTGCTCGAGTTTTAGCAAAAGCTGCTCTACGAGGTCGTATTGATTGGTTGAAAGGCCTGAAAGAGAACGTTGTTCTGGGGGGGATTATACCGGTTGGTACCGGATTCAACAAATTAGTACATCGTTCAAAGCAAGACAAAAACATTCATTTGAAAATCAAAAGGAAGAATCTATTTGAGTTGGAAATGAGCGATATTTTGCTACACCATAGAGAATTATTTTGTTCTTGTGCCCCAAAAACTTTCCATGAGACATCAGACCAATCTTTTACGTAATGTATCCTAACAAGAGGTTTCTTTTTTTTACTTTAACTCTCTGGTCCGATTATGGATTTCATAATCAATGAAATAAAAAAGAAAGAATGAAATTCATGGTTTGGGTCGTAGATCAATGGTCAATCCTGGTAGAAAGTTCCGTCGGAACAATTTTTTATTTCATAAGGTACTGAATCTCTTTGAAAAAAAAAAGAGAAAGTGTGGTAAAATGGGAAGACGATATTGGAACATCAATTTGGAAGAAATGATGGAAGCAGGAATTCATTTTGGTCATGTTACTAATAAATGGAATCCTAGAATGGCTCCTTACATCTCGGCAAAGCGTAAAGGTATTCATATTACAAATCTTACTATAACTGCTCGTTTTTTATCAGAAGCCTGCGATTTAGTTTTTGATGCAGCAAGTAGGGGAAAAAGATTCTTAATCGTTGGCACCAAAAAGAAAGCAGCAGATTTAGTAGCATCAGCAGCAATAAGGGCTCGATGTCATTATGTTAATAAAAAATGGCTTGGTGGTATGTTAACGAATTGGTCTACTACAGAAACAAGACTTCAGAAGTTCAGGGACTTAAGAGCAGAACAAAAGATGGGGAAACTCAATCGTCTCCCTAAAGGAGATGCAGCAATGTTGAAGAGAAAGTTATCTACTTTGCAAGCATATCTTGGCGGGATCAAATATATGACGGGATTGCCCGATATTGTAATTATCGTGGATCAGCAAGAAGAATATACGGTTCTTCGAGAATGTGTCATTTTGGGTATTCCGACGATTTGTTTAATCGATACAAATTGTGATCCAGATCTTGCAGATCTTTCTATTCCGGCCAACGATGATGCTATAGCTTCGATTCGATTGATTCTTACCAAATTAGTATCTGCAATTTGTGAGGGCCATTCTAGTTATACAAAAAATGGTTGATTATCTTATCATTACCCTTAATAAGAAGAAAGAAGAAGATTAGTTTATTTTTAGTGAACTCTCTTTGATTTTTACTATTTTGGTTTGCATCTTTTGGAGTTTGAACTATGTTTTGACTATCAAATAATATTTAAAAGAAAAGATAAAAATGATTGGTATTTTTTTTATGCGATTTCTCGGTATCCAAAATATACGATTCATAACTTAAATTCATGAATGAATATAGGTGAATTGAGAAAGAGAAGGTTGAATAAAAATAATCACTTTTTTGAAGTTTGATTTCTGTTAGAGGACAATATGAATGTTATACCATGTTCCATTAAAACACTCAAAGGGTTATACGATATATCAGGTGTAGAAGTAGGCCAACATTTCTATTGGCAAATAGGAGGTTTACAAATTCATGCCCAAGTACTTATCACTTCTTGGGTTGTAATTGCTATCTTATTAGGTTCAGTCATCCTAGCTGTTCGGAATCCGCAAACCATTCCGACCAACGGTCAGAATTTCTTCGAATATGTCCTTGAATTTATTCAAGACTTGAGCAAAACTCAGATTGGAGAGGAGTATGGTCCTTGGGTTCCTTTTATAGGAACGATGTTCCTATTTATTTTTGTTTCTAACTGGTCAGGTGCTCTTTTACCTTGGAAAATCATAAAATTACCTCATGGGGAGTTAGCTGCGCCCACGAATGATATAAATACTACTGTTGCTTTAGCTTTACCCACGTCAGTGGCATATTTCTATGCAGGTCTTAGGAAAAAAGGATTGGGATATTTCGGGAAATACATTCAACCAACTCCAATACTTTTACCAATTAATATTCTAGAAGATTTCACAAAACCTTTATCTCTTAGTTTTCGACTTTTCGGGAATATATTGGCTGATGAATTAGTGGTTGTTGTTCTTGTTTCTTTAGTGCCTTCAGTAGTTCCTATACCTGTAATGTTTCTTGGATTATTTACAAGTGGTATTCAAGCTCTTATTTTTGCAACTTTGGCTGCGGCTTATATAGGTGAATCCATGGAGGGTCATCATTGACTCACTTTCAAAAGAGTCTTTTTTTAATTTTTGAAGCTTATCCCAATTCAAGCAATGCGGGAGTTCGGGATTCAATATAATCCACTGGGTTGGAGATCATGTATATGTAATACCTATGAGTATCAATCCTTGTGTATGTTTTGAAGAATGGTTTCAGAATACAATTTAATAGAATAAAAAAGAATAAAAAGTGCAGGTGATTTACGTTATGGAAGAAAAAAGAGTTACTAGTTAAATGGTAATGACCCCTATCTCTTTTTTTTTATAGCCTACTGCATTTAGATGGATTTCCATATAAGTCCTTTTTCTATTTTGTCTTTGATTGTGAATTGAATGAAAGAGAAAAAATAGAATAATTTATAAACAAGGAAACGCAATGACTAAAACCGTATACATATTTATTTATATAAGGTAGAAAGGAAAAATGGTCTATCGAAGTAGTTCTGACAATTCAGTAATATTCTGAATTCCATTTGGAACTTTTAGCTACTTCGACCCGATAGATTTTAGTGAAAAAGATCAAAAAATAAAAAAGAAGTGTAGTAAGGTAATATAAGAAAATTAGAAGTAGAAAAAAATAGATTAAGTACTAATTCATTGGTTGGTTGTATCATTAACCATTTCTTTTTTTGGTGCGAGGAACTTACCATGAATCCACTTATTTCTGCTGCTTCCGTTATTGCTGCTGGATTGGCTGTAGGGCTTGCTTCTATCGGACCTGGGGTTGGTCAAGGTACTGCTGCGGGCCAAGCCGTAGAAGGTATTGCGAGACAACCAGAAGCAGAGGGTAAAATACGAGGTACTTTATTGCTTAGTCTGGCTTTTATGGAAGCTTTAACAATTTATGGACTGGTCGTGGCATTAGCTCTTTTATTTGCAAATCCTTTTGTTTAATGTTTAATTTCATCGTAGAATAAAAATGTAAAAAAAAAAAGAAGAATAAAAGCATAACCATAACTAATAAATTTGAGAATTCTCAAATTCCATTAATAATAATAAGCGGAGTGATACAAAAAGAACTCTGTTCTTTGTTAGTCCTATCTATAAGGGGAGAGCCTATGAAAAATATAACCAATTCTTTTGTTTCCGTGGGGCACTGGCCATCCGCTGGGAGTTTCGAGTTTAATACCGATATTTTAGCAACAAATCTAATAAATCTAAGCGTAGTGCTGGGTGTATTGATTTTCTTTGGAAAGGGAGTGTGTGCGAGTTGTGTATTTCAAGAATAGGTTGGATTTAACCGGCTGCACTTTCTTTATATTTATGTATTCTTTTTTATATTTCTATAGTCTAAATAGGAACAAAAGGTGCACAATCTCGACGAATTACTTCGGAATTTGATTTTATTCAGAAATCATATGTAAGAACCATAGCATTTCGTGACTAATTGGTAAATGAACTTTGATTCTCTTCTCTATCAACCAAGAATTTTGAGGTCTTTTACATGGTTAAAGATAAATTGTTTGAAGTCCAGGCACAGCATAGCATGGTACTCTTTCTACCACTACGTTAGTACCAAAAGTACAAAAAAGGTTGAAAAATAAGAAAAAAGGAAGAATTAGGAATTTATCCGATGTAGAACACTCATATGGATAAAATTCTTTGAACCATTAACTGGAAAGATGGGTCCCCCTTTTTTATCCACTGCCGAATCGACGACCTATGTATTGTATTTGTATAAAATATTTGTATAAAAAAGAGAATTTTTTGGATGAAAAAGATCGAAATCTCATTTTATTCTAATAATAATGAGAATGAAGTAATGAAGTTCATAATTCTATTCAATTCTCTTTCTATTCTATTAGGATTTTGATTGAATTTATCATAGCATATAAAGAAGAAAAAAGAAGAAAGAATTTTATTCTTTCTTCTTTAAAATCTTTTTATTTTTGGAAAGAAGTTGTAAATAAAGAACAAATAAAGAAACAACTTTGCTGACAATTTTTTCTTTTTTGTCTGGTCTGAAGAGTCCTCCTAAGATTCTGATGTTAGATCAGTTTTGATATCTTTGAATAAGAACAGAAAAGAGAGGATAGGCTCATTCTGTTCAAAGATATGGGAATGCCCATTAATCAAAGAAAAGAAACAATTGAGCGTGAGAGCCAAATGAATTGAAAGATTCATGTTTGGTTCGGGAAGAGATATGATAGTTGTGAAATGAATGGAAAGATAATCTACTTTCATTAAATGATTTATTAGATAAGCGAAAACAGAGGATCTTGAGTACTATTCGAAATTCAGAAGAATTACGTAGAGGAGCCATTGAACAGCTCGAAAGAGCTCGGGTTAGATTACGGAAAGTGGAAATTGAAGCAGATGAGTATCGAACGAATGGATACTATGAGATAGAACGAGAAAAAGGAAATTTGATTAATGCTACTTGCAATAGTTTGGAACGATTAGAAAATTACAAAAATGAAACTCTTTTTTTTGAAAAACAAAGAGCAATTAATCAGGTCCGACAACAAGTTTT